AAAGAAATGGACCGAATTTTTTTATAATGTATCTCAGATAAATTTTGACTATTCTCACCTCTGAACTTCCCTAGATTAAACTTTTTGGCCTTTCAACCAAGTAATTTTACCATTTGAATATTATTGAAATATTAACATTCTTTTTGGAGCGCAGAAAAAATCGAAACAAAATGGAATCATTCATTTTCAGACTAACTTTCTATACCTAGACCTAGAATATACATCTATTCATTCTTTAGCTAGAAAGAGTATATCTCCGTACGCCTAGATAAATTATGTATGATGATCAAGACCACTAAAAAATATGTATCTATTCCCAAATTTAAATAAATTTGGGAATAGATACTCATAGAAATGAATCGCCGGGAACCAGATTTGAACTGGTGACACGAGGATTTTCAGTCCTCTGCTCTACCGGCTGAGCTATCCCGACCATTCTTGACACACCACCCTAATTTTAGGAAATTACTTGAGTCTATGTCAACTAAATAAAAAAAAATAAAAATACTTTTTGAATTTTAATTAAAAAAGGGATATAGGATAAAAAATTAGCGAATTAAATGGGCTTTTGGGGATAGAGGGACTTGAACCCTCACGATTTCTAAAGTCGACGGATTTTCCTCTTACTAAAAATTTCATTGATGTCGGTATTGACATGTAGAATGGGACTCTATCTTTATTCTCGTCTGATTAATCAGTTATTCAAAAGATCCATCAGACTATGGTGGAGTGACTGATTTGATCAATCAATATTATTCTATTGAAAGAGTAAATGTTGTCAACTCCATTTGTTAGAACAGCTTCCATTGAGTCTCTGCACCTATCCTTTTTTGATTTTCACTTTCTGAACTTTTATTTATTTGTTTTCGGAAAGAAGGATTTGGCTCAGGATTGCCCATTTTTAATTCCAGGGTTTCTCTGAATTTGAAAGTTTTCACTTGGTAAGTTTCCATACCAAGGCTCAATCCAATTAAGTCCGTAGCGTCTACCAATTTCGCCATATCCCCTGTTTTTTTCTTTGAGATTGATATCATATCTCATTAGGATGTTTTTTCATTTGTATTATGAGAATTATATGATGGAACTGTTGAATTTATTAGAAACCTACTCCCATTTTTGGAAAAATATCCTTCTATTTGTTTGATTGATTTTCTTTCATCTATATCAGATACCCATATTTAGTCGAATCAGAAATGATTCTATTATCTGTGTATTCGCAATTCAATATACAGAGATATATACTACATTTATCTCTATTTTATATGTCCCTCCTTCTTTGATTTTTTGAGAGTATTTAGAATACTCTAACGTTCGATTCTTTTTTTCCTTAGAGCAGACAGATACAGACCTTATAATAACAGAAAATCAAAAATCTATTTATTAATTTAAAATTTGACATTCATTTAGAAATTCAATAGAAATATCAAATTTCTATTTACTTAGCCAATTTCTATCGATACATTCTTTTTTATATACATTATACATAGTTCATCTTAATGCATACGAATTTTGTAATATAAATTACTGTTTACTGTAATCTAATTAGTCATTATTTAAAATTCTAAAAAATGAGACTATTTAAAATATAAATTTTAATTTTAAGATAGTATTCTATATACTCTTTACTATTTTCTATATCTATATTTAGATAGAATTTTAAGGTATTCTAGAATATTAAAGAATATATAAAGAATATAGATAGAAACAAATAATCTTCCTATCTAATAATTAGGATATCGGGATAAATACATATCTATATTTAGATATTCATATAGATTAGATGAAAATATGAATTCTATTCTATTTATTCTTCAAATATTAAAATAATAGAAATAAAGAAGCAAAAATATTCAAAAAATGAATAAAATGGAATTCAAAACAAAAAAGATAATTTGACTATACGAATTAAAATGACGATATTGTTTTATTGATAAAAAAGATTTGATAAATTATTTGATAAATCGATCAAAATAGTATTCTATTTAACTATTAATTAACTAACTATTAATTAAAATTCTTATCTTAAAATTATTCTGATTTTTATGATATGATATATACTAAAATATCAAATAAATAATAACTATTGGATATTTTATATTTTTTCTATGTTTGTATTTATTTGATTATGATTATAGTAATTTGGTTATGAAGAGCTAATATAAAACAATTAATAACTAAGATCCCAGTAGTTTAGGAAATAATTCCGATAAATCCACAATTTGTGTTATGAGAGCCCGCTTAGCTCAGAGGTTAGAGCATCGCATTTGTAATGCGATGGTCATCGGTTCGATTCCGATAGCCGGCTTTTTTTCTCTATTTGTTTTCATTTTTGACATAAGGGATAATCTCTTTTTATTTTAGGAAAAAAAAAAATTAGAGTTCCATTTCTCTAGAACAAATCAAGAAAAGAACCTCCTTTTTTTATTTTCTATTTATTTATTTAGATAGATATACAATAGAATAAAATTCGGATACTGATCGAATCTTTCCAGTTCTTTTT